AGTTTTCTAGCATTTGACTACGTACCACTAAAGGATTTAGTCGCAAACTTGACAGATAACCCAGAAACTCTAAATTATCTTTAGATAATTGATTTATATTGACCTTTTGCGGTTGAAACCATATGGAAAAATAACATTGCCATAAATTAACAAAATAATATTTCCATTTATTCATCAGAAGCGGTGTATCCTTTGTTGCCAGAATGCATTTTCCGTGATATCTAACATAATGTATGAAAGGATCCTTGAGCAACCCTAGGATCGCCGGAAAATTATTAACAAAGACTTTTAAAAAATGTTGTATTTTTCCATAGAATAAAATTCGCTCAAAAAGGACTTCATAAGATGTCGATCGTAAATGAGAAGACCGCTTGCGTAGAAAAAAAAAGATGGATTCGTATTCACATACATGAGAATTATATAAGAACAAGAAAAATCTTGGATTCAAAATAGATATATTTTTTTTTTCAAAATTCTTCCAATTGCAAGACTCGTATAGACAGAACCTAAAAAAATGCAAAGAAGAGGCATCTTTTACCCGGTAACGTAGGGTTTGAACCAAGATTTCTAAATGAATGGGGTAAGGTATTAGTACATCTAACACATAATTAAAATGTGATAATTTGTCTTCTAAAAAGGGAAATATTGAATGAATTGATTGTAAATTATAAGATTTTTTTAATTGTTTTCCTTCGAAAACGGATCCTAATCTTAGGGAAAAAGGAATTTCTACAATCACTGCAAATAAAACAGATATCATTTGATAATAGAAAAGATTGGTATGCCCCAAAAAGGGATTTTGGTTCAAATCCTTAGTGGGAATAATCAAACTATTCTGTTCAGACATCCGCAAAATTAAGCGTTTCACAATTAGTGAACTATATTTTTTGTCATAATCCGCATTTTCCAAGAAAATAGAGCGATTTCTATTTAATCTATTTAAACCATGATCATAAGCAAGTACATAAATATACTCCCGAAAAAAAAGTGGATATAGAAAACTCTGTTGCCGAGCCCCATCGAACTCTAAATATCCCTGAAATTTCTCCATTTGGATTGAAATTCGATTTGAACTGAAAGTAAAGTCTTTTTTTTATTGAGTTCTGAAATGACACATAGTGCGATACGGTCAAAATGAGGTATTAGACTACGAAAGCAATAGATACCTCATAAACAATTAGACTGCTAACCGGATTCTCTATCTTTAATAGTTTTCTGTTAGTTATATTATAGAATAACAAAACAAAATGATTAGAAATCCTTTATTTTTTTAACCTAATCGCTCTTTTGATTTTGGAAATATATATATTTTTTATCAATATACTGCTTCTTTTACACATCCATCTCCAACCTAACCCAAACGGACTAGGGAAAAAATAATTAGGACTCATGAAAAAATTGATAATAACACGCAAGAAAAAAATTCCTTCCCATACCCGTATTAGGCACTAATCTATTTTTAACATTTAATTAGATCGGGTAATTTTTCAAATTACGAATGGAAGCTCGTTTCTTTTTTTTCCTGGAATCAGGAAACCTGGTTTTTTATCCATCCATTTATATTTATTCACTCGACCCAAATTGGAATTCCTTTTTTTTTGTTCGACACCGAAAATAAGGTTGTACCGATCAGGAAAGCAAAAAAAAATGTTATCTGAATTCTCCCTTGATACGACATGCTATTTTTTCCATTCATTCCTTTCAGGATCAGTCGTGGTCTTACAAACTCTACCGTAGATCTGTACGAATCCTTTTCTTCATACAAATGTGTAAAAGATGCTAGTCGCACTTAAAAGCCGAGTACTCTACCGTTGAGTTAGCAACCCCCCCTCAAAAAAAAAGTACTGCAAATATGTAGATACAACCAGAATAAAGAAAAAAAAAATAAAAATCCAGTCATGTGTGCGTCCGGGATAAATAGATCCATTTCTCTATGAGAGAATTATATTTGGTCGATACACTGTTGTCAATATGATTGTGAATTTTTAATATAGCGAAAATAAAAAAATAACAAAGCTTAACCCCTTGGTTTGTTAGTTCATACAATGAAGTAAAACTAAGCCAGTTAGGGTAATCTCAAATCTTTTTATACTTTTTTAGACCCATTTTTATGGCCTTTAATTTTTTATGAATAATGAATAAATTATTCATATAATAATATATATATATTAGTTTTATTCATAATAAATATATTATTTTATATACAGTATTTTTTTTTACAATAAAATTTTGTATTTATACAAAAATTATAATTTATAGAGATCCAAAATTATTTTCATAAATTTATTTATGATTATAAAAAAAAGTAATTGTTAACAGGATTTTATTAGTATTCGTACCTTAGTAGGAATACTAATAATAAATCGAAATTCTAAAAAAAATATGATGTAAGCGAAAGAGGAGGAAAGAAAAGAGTAGATAAAATTTGATACCAAGCTATATACGAGTCTTTCACATCCTCTTTTTTTTGTTTCATTAATTCAATTTCGTTTTATTAAGACTTAATTCTGTAAAAATCCCTGCCTTCTTTGAAATATCGTGAACTGTTCTTGTTGGTTGAGCGCCTTTTTTAAGGAAATCGAGAATAGCAGGAAGATTTAAATAAGTTTGATTTGTTATTGGATCATAAAAACCCACCTTCCGAAGATCTCTTCAGGATCGAACATCAATTGCAACGATTCGATAAACGGCTCATTGGGATAGATGTATTAATAATACCCCCCCTAGAAACGTATAAGAGGCTTTGGCCTCGTACGGCTCGAGAAAAAATTCAACGAGTATAAGTTAACTCTCTGTATAAAATACAAATATTAGATAGATTAATAAAAACATTAAATCAATTAGCCATTATTGAAACCCTAAATAGGTTTTTCCATAAAAAGAATTCGTAATATTCTTACTCTCTTAACTCAAGTTAAATAACTCTCAAATATCTCAACAGAGAATCCTTAAGTACTCTTTTTATTGAGTAGTCTCTAACCCTTTTTTGTTTGGCTCGTTTTTTATAATCAATTTTGATTCTTCATTCTGATCTAGTTGTTCAAACAATTTAAAACAGGATTTCCTTGTTTCAGGATTCTTTATCCTTACTTTGAATCTTTGGGTTTAGACATGACTTCGGTGATCTTGAATCGTTTTATTAAAAAGGGCAGCAACAGGCCCCTTATTTTATTTATGATTTCTTTTCTTTCTATCAAAAAATCATACAAACGCTTGATTCACGCATGATAGACTTTTGATTCCAAGAATTTTACAAATTTAAGAAAAATTTATTTTTCCATTGTAAAATTGCTTGAAAGGTCCTTTTTCAATATAAAAATAAAAATACTTACGAAGTTGTTCCAACTTATTGATTAGCACTAACCCTAGATCCTTACTCCTGCGAAAGGAATAAAAACTTTCTATTCTCCTCGAGCTCCATCCGGTACTCTTTTTTTTATTCCAAAAAATAGAACACAAAATGTCGAGCCAAGAGCACCTATATTCCTATATAAAAAGTGGCGGATCAAAAAATCCACAGATGAAAAAAAAGTTGATTTTTATTTTCATTTCAATATTTTAAGAATAAAATATATTGTATTTTTAAACAGAAATATAAAGATGGTGTACAAAGGCAATAGAAAATTTATTCCGTAATGACTGTACTCTGGGACGGAAGGATTCGAACCTCCGAATAGCGGGACCAAAACCCGTTGCCTTACCGCTTGGCTACGCCCCATTTAGATTTTTATTCAAGACTACTAAAAGAGTAATATTGCTATTGGTTGTTCGTCAATTCAATTTAAACCCAAATTAAATATAGATTACACAGGTGCTAGAGTTTTGACACGTGTAGATAGCAAATCAAACTGACTTTATTGATCATTACATAGAATTCAATTAAGATATTGTATGAAAATATTATTTCTTTAATTCTCATAAGAGAATGAAAGGTTTTTTGATTGAGTAAATTCAACAAAGTCTTTTTAGACTATCTTTCTTTATTTTTTCTTTATATAAAAATATATTAATAACTCAATCAAAATTAAATTATCCACAAGAACACCAATTTTTGTTATGCTTAATATATTTAATTTGATCTGTATTTGTTTTAATTCTGCCCTTTTTTCAAGCACTTTTTTAGTCGCCAAATTGCCTGAGGCCTACGCCTTTTTGAATCCAATCGTAGATGTTATGCCCGTAATACCTCTTTTCTTTCTTCTCTTAGCCTTTGTTTGGCAAGCAGCTGTAAGTTTTCGATGAAATTATTAATACTGTCTTATAAAACTTATAAAAATTCGCGGTTTTTTTTCTTCCAACAATTAAAAAGATCAAAAAAATCTTGACGTATGAACGAACTCTCAATTCAAATATTGAATTTTTTTGGTAGCCATAATAAATCTGGATCATTCTATTTCCTAAATTTTATCCTCTTTTCCCTAAACGAAAGAACCTAATTAGATTCGAGCTCACAAAAATAAATAACTTGATTTTTTGGTATCAAAATTAGATATTTGGTATAAAAATAGAGAATCTATTCTCTTTTTTTTTTTCAAAAAAAAAAGTAAGATCTTGGAGATTGTGTAATGCTTACTCTCAAACTTTTTGTATACACTGTAGTTATATTCTTTGTTTCTCTGTTCATATTTGGATTCCTATCTAATGATCCAGGACGTAATCCGGGACGTGAAGAATAAAAAAGCAAGGTTTTTTTATTGCTTTATTTAATTAGTGGAAATGCTCGAATTTTATTTTTTTTCTATTACACATCATCAAAAGGAGAAAGGGAAAGAGAGGGATTCGAACCCTCGGTACGATTAACTCGTACAATGGATTAGCAATCCAACGCTTTAGTCCACTCAGCCATCTCTCCTAATTGAAAAGGGATACTTAATTAGGTTCCATTATAAAAAAAAAGGCTTGAAAAAAAACCTTCTACACTTTATTCTTAAAAAGCTTTCTTTTTTGTATAGATTATTCTTTATATTATATATATTTTTTTCGTTTTCTATATTTTATTA